TATCTCTAGAGTCAATAATTTTATATGAGTCACTATTGAACTCAATCACTTGCTGCCGTTACTCTTCAGTTTTCTGTTGAGGTCTATTCCGTAGAGGCATTCACATAGGATCCGTGATCGATTTCTAGGTTTCGTCGTAAACCTGATTGGTTACTTCCAATTACGTAAATCCATGGTGCAAACCGCACTCAAAGGTAGGGCATTTCCCATTGAGATAGGAACTTCTGTACCCGAACCAATGGTATCTCCAATTCTCGCCCCTCTGGGATGTAAAATATAGTTCTTCTCACCATCCCGATAGTGTATGAGACAAATGTGTGCATTTCGATTAGGGTCGTATTCTATGGTTACGATTCTCCCAGATATGTCTTTTTCATTCCGTCGAAAATCGATTTGACGGTATAGACGCTTATGCCCTCCCCCTCTATGCCTTGCGGTAATGATTCCTCTGGCATTCCGCCCTTTCCCACAATGACGCTGTCCAGAGATCAAATTTTTTCGTGGATTGGATTTCACTCGACTGTCTGCGGCCCCATTGCGTGTGCTCGGGGTAGAAGTTTTGTATAAATGGATCGCCGTGTTATTCAGTATTTTGATTGAAGCTCTTTTCTTTCTATCGAAAGGGGTGGAATAGAATAACCCGGTTGAAGCGTAATGATCATACGTCTGTAATGCATTGTATGTCCCCTAATAGGTCCCCTTCTTCGACCCTTTCCCGGGAGCCGATGACTATTCATAGCTATTACCTTAACCCCAAAGAAGAGTTCGACCCAATGCTTGATTTCTGTCCTAGTTGATCCTGATTCGACATTAGAAGTATATTGATTCTTCCCCACCAATAGCCTAACACTTTTTTCGGTAAATACTGCATATTTGATTCCATCCATAAATCCACTTTCTTTCCTATGAGTTCCAGTATTGATAAGAATTCGAGTTCTTACTGTTCATATGTTATAGTATGAATATACCACACCAATTCGTTCTCTATTAAGGTTCGAATTCAAATCTACAGAATCGAACGAATCTCATAGAGAACTCTATCGAAATCGAACGCTATCGAAATCGAAGATCGAAAGAATTCTGAAAACAAAAAACCCATATATATATATCTATATATATATAATAGACATATAAAGTAAGATTGATTTCTCTGATGATGATGATACAGAGCCAGTTCCAATAGACTGAACTTATGAAACGCTCCCATCCCATTGGTGTGCATCCAGTAGGAATTGAACCTACGAATTCGCCAATTATGAGTTGGGCGCTTTAACCATTCAGCCATGGATGCTTGGATCATCATACATCGTGAATCAATCATTTCCAACCATAACCATAACCATAACCATGCGAACAAAACCGCGGAGAGACTATGAAGTCCAATTATGGATCTTCGAATTGAGAGAGATACTGAGAGAAATCAAGACTTTTGGCTATTCGTATTTGTTCGATTCATGGACCCAATTCGATTTCGTGGAATCTTTTACTTACCTTTTTTTCCACCAAGAACGTTTTCTGAAACTTTTTGACCCCCGAATTTGGAGTCTCCTCCTTTCGGGTTCACCAAGCAACCGATCTTTCACGAGCAAAGTTGTAGTACTGGTTAAGGGTGTAGTACTGATTCTAGTAGCGGTCCTTATATCTCGTATGCACCATCAAACTATGGTCGAAAGAAAAAATCTCTATTTGAGGGGGCTTCTTCCTCTACCTATGAATTCCATTGGACCTAGAAATGATACATTGTTTCGTTCTTCCCATAGGTTGGTTGTTTCGCTCCTGTATCTTCCAAAAGGGAAAAAGATCTCTGAGGGTGGTTTCATGGATCCGAAAGGGAGTCCTTGGGTTCTCCCAATAACTCAAAAGTGTATCATGCCTGAATCTAACTGGGGTTCGCGGTGGTGGAGGAACTGGATCGGAAAAAATAGGGATTCTAGTTGTAAGATATCGAAAGAAACCCTAGCTGGAATTGAGATCTCATTCAAAGAGAAAGATATCCAATATCTGGAGTTTCTTTTTGTATCCTATACGACGGATGATCCGATCGCGCTCGGCAGGGACCACGATTGGGAATGGTTTGATGGCCTTTCTCCGAGGAAGAAGCGAAACAGAATCAACTTGAATTCGGGACAGCGATTCGAAATCTTAGTGAAACACTGGATTTGTTATCTCATGCCTGCTTTTCGTGAAAAAAGACCAATGGAAGGGAAGGGTTTCTTCAAACAACAGGGATCCGATTTTTTGAGGAAGGTATCGAGAGAGAATTGGATTTGGTTAGACAATGTGTGGTTGGTAAACAAGGATCGGTTTTTTAGCAAGGTACGGAATGTCTCGTCAAATATTCACTCTGATTCCACAAGATCTAGTTTCGTTCAAGGAACGGATTCTAGCCAATTGAAAGGATCTTCTGATCAATCCAGAAATGCTTTCGATTCCATTAGGAATGAGGATTCGGAATCTCACACATTGATCAATCAAAGAGAGATTCAACAACTCAAAGAAAGATCGATTCTTTTGGATTGGGATCCTTCCTTTCTTCAAACGGAAGGAACCGAGATAGAATCAGACCGATTCCCGAACAGCCTTTCTGGAGATTCCTCAATGTCCCGGCTATTCGCGGAACGTGAGACGCAGATGATTCGTCATCTGCTTCCGGAAAAAATCGAAGAATTTCTTGGGAATCCTACAAGATCAATTCGTTCTTTTTTCTCTGACAGATGGTCAGAACTTCATCTGGGTTCGAATCCTACTGAGAGGTCCGATCCTAAATTGTTGAAGAAACAACACGATGTTTCTTTTGTCCCTTCCAGGCGATCGGAAACGAAAGAAATAGTGGATCTCTTCAAGATAATTCCGTATTTGCAAAAGACCATCTCAATTCATCCTATTTCATCAGATCCGGGATGTGATAGGGTTCCGAAGGATGAACCGGATCTGGACAGTTCCAATAAGATTTCATTCTTGACCCAAAATCCATTTTTGGATTTCTTTCATCTATTCCATGACCGGAACAGGGTGGGGTACACGTTACACCACGATTTTGAATCCGAAGAGAGATTTTCAAAAATGGCAGATCTACTCATTCTATCAATCACCGAGCCGGATCTATGGACCCAAAATTTCCAGGAACATTTGGAACATTTCATTTCTGAGGCGACGAGGCGTTTTCAATTTCAAGTAGTGTTCGATCGATATCATCATCATCGAGATCGATTCCGTATTCATCGATCTCGATATCGATTCCGTATTCATCTGAATCGATTAGGTATTCATCGATCTCGATTCCGTATTCATCTGAATCGATTCCGTATTCATCTGAATCGATTCCGTATTTCTCTGAATCGAGATCGCTTCTGTATTCATCTGAATCGCTTCCGTATTTCTCTGAATCGGTTCCGTATTCATCTGAATCGATTCCGTATTCATCTGAATCGGTTCCGTATTCATCTGAATCGATTCTGTAGTCATCTGAATCGATTCCGTATGAATCCGACTCAATATTTGGTTGATTTGGGCGAGTTTATGGGGAAACTGTCGAAGTCACATCCCTTTTTGACGAAGTCACCTCGTTTCCTTTTGTCGAAGGCATCCTTATTTTTCTCAAATTCACTTCCCTTTTGGTCGAAGTCACTTCTCTTTTTTTTGTCGAAGTCACTTCTCTTTTTGTCCTTTTTGTCGAAGTCACTTCCCTTTTTCTTTGTGAGTATCGGAAGTTCCCCCATTCCTGGGTCTGAGATCCCCATCTATATCTATGAATTGAAAGGGCCGAATGATCCACTCTGCAATCCGTTGATTGACTCATTTCCTACTAGAAAGAATTGCAGGAACGATTTTGATAACACGGATTCCTATTTCTCAATGACATCCCACGATCGAGACAATTGGCTGAATCCCGTGAAACCATTTCATCGAAGTTCATTGATATCTTCTTTTTCGAAAGCAAATCGACTTCGATTCTTGAATAATCCACATCACTTCTGGTTCTATTGTAACAAAAGATTCCCTTTTTATGTGGAAAAGGCCCTTCTCAAGAATTCGGATCTTACGTATGGACAATTCCTCAATATCTTGTTCATTCGCAACAAAAGATTTTCTTTGTGCGTCGGTAAAAAAAAACATGTTTTGGGGGAGCGAGATACGATTTCCCTAATCGAGTCACAGGTATCTAAGATATTCCTACCTAAGGATTTGCCACAAAGTGGTGACGAAACGTATAACTTGTACAAATCTTTCCATTTTCCAATGCGATTCGATCCATTCGTTGGTAGAGCTATTTATTCGATCGCAGACATTTCTGGAACACCTCTAACAGAGGGACAAATAGTCCATTTTGAAAGAACGGATTGTCCACCTCTTTCAGATATGAATCTATCTGATTCCGAAGGGAAGCAATATCTCAATTTCAATTCAAACATGGGTTTGATTCACACTTCATGTGCTGAGAAATCCAAAAAGAGGAAAAAACGGAGTCTTAAGTTTAAGAAACGGGAGATGGATAGAACCCTTCAACGAGAGCGTGCTTTTTCAAATCTCTCAAAATGGAATCTGTTCCAACCATATATACCGTGGTTCTTTACTTTGACAGGGTTCAAATATCTAAAATTCGCCCTTTTAGATCCTTTTTCAAACCTATTGAGCAGTCACATATCTATTTTTCAGGATATTCTGGAGACATCATGGTGGATTCTTCAGACAAAATTGTGGTGGATTCTTTCAAACTGGAATCTCAGTGAGATTTCGAGTCATTGTTTACAGACTCTTCTTCGGTCCGCAGAACTGATTCATCGAAATAATGAGTCACCCCTATGGCTGAGATCATCAAATGCTCGGGAGTTCCTCATCCTTTTCCTTCTTCTTGTTGCTGGATATCTCATTGGTACACATCTTCTCTTTGTTTCCCGAGCCTCTAGTGAGTTACAGACGGATTTCAAAAAGATCAAATCTTTGATGATTCCATCATACATGATTGAGTTGCAAAAACTTCTGGATAGGTATCCTCCATCTGAGCGGAATTCTTTCTGGTTAAAGAATCTCTTTCTAGTTGCTCTGGAACAATTAATCTATTTTCTAGAAGCAATATGGGGTTCTGCTTTTAACATGCTATTGGGTGGCGGTTCCGCTTATGGGTTCAAATCCATAGGTTCTAAGAAGAAATTTTGGAATAGCAATCTCATGGGTATCATGGATTTCCTAAGGATCATACCAAATCCTATCAATCGAATCACTTTTTCGAGAAATACGAGACATCTAAGTCGTACAAGTAAAGAGATCTATTCATTGATAAGAAAAAACGTGAACGTTGAGTGGATTGATTCTCAAAAGAAACTAGAATCCTGGGTCGCGACCAGTGATGTGACTGAGGATGAAGAAAGAGAATTCTTGGTTCAGTTGTCCACCTTAACGATAGAAAAAAGGATGGATCAAATGCTATTGAGTCTGACTCATAGTGATGGTTTATCAAAGAATGACTCTAGTTATCAAATGGTTGAACAACAGGGATCAATTTACTTACGATACGTAGTTGACATTCATCAAAAGGATCTAATGAATTATGAGTTCAATAGATCCTGTTTAGCAGAAAGACGGATATTCCTTGCTCATTTTCAGACAATCACTTATTCACAAACCTCGTGTGGGGCTACTCGTTTTCATTTCCCATCTCATGGAAAACCCTTTTCGCTCCGCTTAGCCCTATCCCCCTCTAGGGGTATTTTAGTGATAGGTTCGATAGGAACTGGACGATCCTATTTGGTCAAATCCCTCGCGACAAACTCCTATGTTCCTTTCATTACGGTAGTTCCGAACAAGTTCCTGGATGACAATTACATTCCTTATCAGTATCAGTTCGATCCTTATGATAGTGAGTCTGAGGATCTTGCTAATGAGTATGACGATCTTTATGAGAACTATGTTGAGAGTCTTGATATGCTGGATGTTGATGAGAGTGACGATAGCGATAGCGATAGCGATGATGACCTTGATATCGATGATATAGAGCTGCTAAATGCGCGACCTGAGGATAGACTACTACTAAATCCAGTTACTATCCGCATTCCATTCGAAATAGCAAAAGCAATGTCCCCTTGCATACTTTGGATTCCAAACATTCATGATCTGTCTGTGCGTTCGTCGAATAGCTTATCCCTCGGTCTATTAGTGAACTCTCTCTCCAGGGATTGTGAAAGATGCTCCACTAGCAATATCCTTGTTATTGCTTCGACTCATATTCCCCAAAAAGTGGATCCCGCTCTAATAGCTCCGAATAAATTAAATACATGCCTTAAGCTACGAAGGCTTCTTATTCCACAACAACGAAAGCAGTTTTTCACTCTTTCATATACTAGGGGATTTCACTTGGAAAAGAAACTGTCCCATCCTAATGGATTCGGGTCCATAACCATGGGTTCCAGTGTACGAGATCTTGTAGCACTTACGAATGAGGCCCTATCCATTAGTATTGCACAGAAGAAATCCATTATAGACACTCATACAATTCGATCTGCTCTTCATAGACAAACTTGGAATTTTCGAGCCAAGGTAAGACCGGTTCAGGATCATGGGATCCTTTTCTATCAGATCGGAAGGGCTATTGCACAAAATGTACTTCTAAGGAATGGCCCCATAGATCCTATATCTATCTATCTGAAGAAGAGATTCCCTAAGGCAGGGGGTTCTTATTTGTACAACTGGTACTTCGAGCTTGCAACGAGCATGAAGAGATTAACGATACTTCTTTATCTTTTGAGTTGTTCTGCCGGATCGGTCGCTCATGATCTTTGGTCTCTACCCGGACCCGATGAAAAAAATGGGATAACTTCTGATTTGGTTGAGACTGATTCTGCTCTAGTTCGTGGCCTATTAGAAGTATTCGAAGGAGAAGGCACTCTGGTGGGATCCTCTCGGACAGAAAAAGATGGCAGTCAGTTTGCTAATGATCGAGTGACATTGCTTCTTCGGTCTGAACGAAGGAATCCCTTAGATATGATGAAAAATGGATTTTTTTCTAGCGTTGATCAGAAATTTCTCTATGAAAAAGACGAATCGGAGTTTGAATTGGAAGACGGGGTTCCATTTGGCGAAGGAAACCTCGACCTGCAACAGATAGAGGAGGATTTCTTCAATGACATAGTTTGGGCTCCTAGAATATGGTACCCCGATCTATTTGGTTGGATCGAAAGTCCCAATGAATTGGGATTTCCCTATTGGGCCAGGTCATTTTTGGGCACGCGGATCATTTCTGATCAAGAGAATGATTCGGAGTTCTTGCAGAGTGGAACCATGCAGTACCAGACACGAGATCGATTTTTCAAAGAACAAGGCTTTTATCAAAGCCAATTTCTTTGGGACCCTGCGAATCCATTCTTTTTCGATGCGCCTGTGTTTTCACGTCGAGAATTCTTTGCAGATCAAGAGATGTCAAAGGGGCTTCTTACTTCCCTAACAAAATCGCTGTCTAAAAGCTGGTTCATCAAGAATACGCAAGAAAATAACTTCGAATTGTTGATTCATCGCCAGAGATGTCAGAGAACCAATAGTTCATTATCTAATGGGTCTTTCCGTTCTAATACTCCATCCGAGAGTTATCAGTATTTATCAAATCTGTTCCTATCTAACGGAACGCTAGTGGATCAAATGACAAAGACATTGTTGAGAAAGAGATGGCTTTTCCCGGATGAGATGAACCATTTGATTCATTTAACAGGAGAAAGATTTCCCATTCCTTAGCCGAAAAGATAGGTGGCCATGAAAGGGGGATTAAGTGGAACAGAATTGACCGGTTGGTAGAGTCGTGGAAATACTTGTTTCTTCCCTATTTTTGGCCTTAGCTACATGGCACTGCTACTGCGGAAACATGGAAGAATGGAAATCTTAGATCAAAACACGATGTCTGTATGGCTGGTATGAACTGCCTAAACAAGAATTCTGGAACGGCGAACAACCAGAGCCTATTACTCAGACTCACTACATCAAACAATTTCTATTAATGAAACATGGAAATCCGTTGGAAAATAAAAAAGATGCATGTCCGATGAAAGGGTTGTTGCTATCTGCTCCACTAACGAATCATTGGTTTCACTGAATAACTCAAAAATGCACGGAATAACTAAAGAAAATAGATAGACCTTTCTCTTCGTCTCCGGTCGATGGATCTTCTCAATTGGAAGATCTCCTATATGGCTAAGAAACATTCCAGTTGACCGAGCCTAATTCGAATT